AAAAATCGATGTCGAAATCAATTTGCAAACCGCAGGAACTAAACAAAAAAGATCCACTAAAAGAGATCTTTTTGCTCATATTTTTTCAAAACAAAAGCAGTATTTGTACAAGATCAACAAGGAAAAAAAGAATTTCGGACTTGTTCAAAAACCTCTTATAAACATTCTTTTCAATTATAAACGATGGAATCGTCCATTTCGATATATAAAAAATAATCGATTTGAAAATATCATAAAAAATGAAAGTTCAGAATTTTTTTTTCATACATGTGAAAGTGATGGAAAAGAAAGAATATCTTTTACGTATCCACAAAACTTATCGACTTTTCATAAAATGATGGAAACTAAAATTTATTTATTCACAAGAAAAAAAATTTTCTATGATGAATTGTCGAATTATTGGAATTATACTAATGAAGAAAAAAGAAAGAAATTAAGCAATGAATTTATAAATAGGGCAAAAATTCTAGATAACGAATTTATTCCCCTGGATATATTCGAAAACCGAATTAGATTGTGTAATGATGAAACTAAAACAAAATACTTAACTAAAATATATGATCCTTTTTTGAGGGGACCATTTCGTGGACGAATCGAAAATTGTTTTTCATTCTTAATCAAAAATGAAATTTTGATAAATAAACTTCACGGTATCCTTCTTTATATTAATAATAATAATATTTATACAGAATTGGAACAGAAACTAAATACATTTGATAAAAAATCATTAGCAAATGCATTTTTTTTTTTTAATCTAATCAATCCATTTTCGAAAAAATCAGTATCAAGCTTCTTGAATTTTGAAGCACTTTATTTATTTCCAAAACATGAACAAGAAAAATGGTATTCCGAAGAAAAAAATCAAATCAAATTTTTATTTGATGCAATTAGAACTGATCTGAACAATAAAACAATAGTAAATAGAAATAGAAAAAAATGGATTGGAATACAGGAAATTACTAAAAAAGTTCCTCGATGGTCATACAAATTTATTGATGAATTAGAACAACTGGAGGGAAAAAATGAAGCCGAAAATTATCAAATTCGTTCTAGAAAAGCTAAACGTGTAGTGATTTTGACTAAAGATTTACTGAAAAAAGATACTTCTAATAATACTAGAGATAGAGAGACTGATAAAACTGAAAAAACAAAAAACGAATTAGCTTTAATACGTTATTCACAACAACCGGATTTTCGGCGAGACATAATCAAAGGATCTATACGTGCTCAAAGGCGTAAAACAGTTACTTGGAAATTTTTTCAAAGAACTGTGCATTCCCCCCTTTTCTTGGACAAAATTGAAAAATCCTTGTTCTTTTTTTTTGATAATTTCAAGTCAATGAAAATTTTTTCTATATTCAAAAATTGGATAGGAAAAAAGACAGAATTTCAAATTTATGATTATACGGAAGAAGAAAAGACAAAAGAAAATGAGAAAGAAGAGGAGAACAAAAAAGAAAGAAACGAAAAAGAGGAACAAAAACGTATAGAAATAGCGGAAGCCTGGGACAACATTATATTTGCTCAAGTAATAAGAGGTTTTTTATTAATAACCCAATCAATTCTTAGAAAATATATTATATTACCTTCATTGATAATAACTAAAAATATCGTTCGTATGATATTTTTTCAATTTCCCGAATGGTCAGAAGATTATAGGGATTGGCAAAGAGAAATGTATATTAAATGTACTTATAATGGTGTTCAATTATCCGAAAAAGAATTTCCAAAAAAATGGCTAACAGATGGTATTCAGATAAAGATCTTATTTCCCTTTCGTCTAAAACCTTGGCACAGATCTAAGCTACGATCCACTGAAAAGGAAAAAGATAGAATAAAAAAAAAACATTTGAAAAAAAAAAACTTCTGTTTTTTAACAATTTGGGGAAGAGAAGTTGAATTACCCTTTTCTGGTTCTTCAAAAAATAGATTTGCATTTTTTGATCCTATTTTTGAAGAACTCAAAAAAAAAATGAAAAAATTGAAAAAATATTTTTTTTTAGTTCTAAAAGTTTTATATCAAAGAACAAAATTGTTTCTAAATATCTTAAAACAAACAGCAGAATGGATTATCAAAAGTATTCTATTTCTAACTAAAAAAATAAAAAAAAAACTCTTAAATTTAAATTTGGTATTTATATTTATTAGATTGAAAAAAATAGATGAATTGAGTGAAAACAAAAAAAATTCAACAATTGACAAAAATAATCCAATGATTTTTGAATCAACTATTTCAATTCAATCTATAAATTGGGAAAATTATTCATTGACAAAAAAAAAAATAAAAGATCTGAATGCTAAAACAAAAACAATTATAAAACAAATAGAAAAAATGACAAAAAAAGAAAAGAAAAGGGGGCTTTTAATTTCAGATATAAATATTCATTCGAAGAAAACAACTCATAATACTAAAAGATTAGAATTAGAAAAAAATATTTTGCAGATATTACAAAGAAAAAATGTTCGATTAATTCGTAAATCCTATTCTTTTTTTAAATTTTTCATCAAAGGGGTATACATAGATATTTTTCTATATATCATAAATATTCCCAAGATCAATATACAACTTTTTCTTGAATCAACAAAAAAAATTATAAAGAAATCCATTTACAATAATGAAATAAATAATGAAATAAATACCGAAAGAACTGAAAAAATGAATCAAAGTATAATTCAATTTATTTCGATTATAAACGAATCTTATAATATTCAAAATACGCATTCACAAAATTTTTGTTACGTCTCCTTTTTGTCACAAGCATATGTATTTTTAAAATTATCACAAACCGAAGTTATTAACATATATAAGTATAAGTTAAGATCGGTTTTTCAATATCATGAAAGATTTTGTTTTCTTAAGAATGAAATAAAGAATTATTTTTTTGGAATACAAGGAATATTTCATTCCAAATTAAAACATAAGAACCCTACCAATTCTGTAATGAATCAATGGACAAATTGGTTAAGGGGTCGTTATCAATATGACTTATCTCAAAGCAAATGGTCTAGATTAGTACCACAAAAATGGAGAAAAAGAATTAGTCAACGTCGTGTAACTCAAAATAAAGATTTAACCAAATGTGATTTATATGACAAAAACCGATTCATTTTTTATAAAGAACAACAAGTCGGCTCATTAAAAATAAAAAAAAAATTGAAAAAACAATATAAATATGATCTTTTATCCTATAACTCTATTAATTATGTGGATAATAAAGACTCATATATTTATGCATATAGATCACCATTTCAAGCAAATAAAAAGCAAAAGATTTCTTCTAATTACAACACGCATAAAAAAAAAAAATTTGATAAAATGAGTAATATCTCTATCAAGCATTATACAGAAAAAGATGTTATTATAGATATGAAAAAAAATCTGGATAGAAAGTATTTTGATTGGATGGGAATTAAGGTAGAAATACTAAATCGTTCCATATCAAATCCTATATTTTGGTTATTTTCAAAATTTTTTATATTTCAAAATGCATATAGAAGTAACCCGTGGAGCATACCAATCAAATTACTTTTTTTCCATTTTGATTTAAATCAAAATGCTAGTGAAAATCAAAATAACATTACTAGAAAAAAAAGAATAATAAATAATTTTATACCATCAAAAAAAAAAAAAAAATCTCTCGAATTCGAGTTAGAGACTCGAAATCGAGCAAAAATAGAATACACGGGTCGCGCAAATCTTGAATCATCTCTCTCAAATCAAGAAAAAGATAGTCAAAAAGATTTTGCGAAATCAAACAGTAAAAAAGATAGTAAAAGTATAAAGAAAAAGAAGGAGAAGATGGAAGCCGAACTTAATTTGTTACTAAGAAAGTTTTTGAATATTAATTTGAGCTGGAAGAATTTCTTAGGTCCAAAAATATTGCAAAATGTCAAAGTATATTGTCTTCTGGTTAGATTGAAGAATTTTAGAGGAATTTCTATAGCCTCCATTCAAAGGGGAGAACTAGATCTAGATATCATGATGATTCAAAAGGATTTTACTTTTCCAAGCTTGAGGAAAAATAAAAAACAAAATAGAAACAAAAAAGAAATATTTATTATCGAACCAGTTCGCTTGTCTAGAAAAAACAATCCAATTTTTTTTTTGTATCAAACCATAGGTATTTCATTAATTCATAAGAATAAGCACAAAATTTATCAAAGAAACCTAGAAAAAAGTCATGTTGATAAGAAATATTTTGATAAATACATTACAAAAATAAGAGATGAAAAGATAAGAGAAAAAGAAGAAAAAAAAAATTATGATTTGCTTATTCCTGAAAATATTTTATCCACTAGACGTCGTAGAGAATTGAGAATTCTAATTTGTTTAAATCCTAGGAGTCAAAATAGTACACAGAATAGAAACACAAATTTCTACGCCGAAAATAAATACTTTCAAGTTTTGACTAAAAAAAGAAAAGATCTTGACATAGAAAAAAAAAAACTAATGAATTTCAAAATGATTCTTTGGCCGAATTATAGATTCGAAGACTTAGCTTGCATAAATCGTTATTGGTTTAATACCCATAATGGAAGCCGTTTCAGTATAATAAGGATACATATGTATCCTCGATTGAAAATTCGTTAATTGAAATTTAATTTCTCTTCTATTTATCGTAACTATTTATCGTAATATATATCTGGTATATGAAGATAAATTGATATATACATAACATAAATACAGAAACCCATTGTAGCATTGATACTAATTCAATGATGTATACATTAGATTGAAAAAAAAAATCAACAAAATTGTCTTTTATTTTTTTAAGTATATAATTTTTATTTGGTGAATTCCTAAATATAGTATCTTTTATAGCTATTTAAATGGGATTGATTAATAAGAAAGAATTAACTCGATTCAAAAAATCGGGAATTTTAAAGTAAGTTCGGATTTATATACAAAATTCAAAATTAGTATCATTACTATTACTGATTAATAAAAATATTCAAAAAAAAAAAGCGAGGGAAAGAGGAAAGCTTTCATTTCATTTTTATTTTTTATGGTAAAAAATTCATTTATACCAGTTATTTCACAAGAAAAAAAAGAAGAAAACCCCGGATCGGTTGAATTTCAAGTATTTAATTTAACCAATAAGATACGAAAACTTACTTCACATTTTGAATTGAACCGAAAAGACTATTTATCTCAAAGAGGTTTACGTAAAATTCTAGGAAAACGGCAACGACTACTGTCTTACTTATCAAGGAAAAATAGAGTACGTTATAAAAAATTAATAAATCAGTTTGATATTCGGGAGTCACAAATTCGTTAATTTGAAGAGTCATTTTCAATTATTCGATTTATTAGATCTTGAATTTGGATGAACTTTTATTTAAGCGATTCATGGAAGAATGAATCGAGGAAAACCTATGAATATCCCAGCTACAAGAAAGGACCTCATGATAGTAAATATGGGTCCTCACCACCCATCAATGCATGGTGTTCTTCGACTTATTGTTACTCTCGATGGTGAGGATGTTATTGATTGTGAACCAATATTGGGTTATTTACACAGAGGGATGGAAAAAATTGCGGAAAACCGAACAATTATACAATATCTACCTTATGTAACACGTTGGGATTATTTAGCTACTATGTTCACAGAAGCAATAACTGTAAACGGACCAGAACAGTTGGGAAATATTCAAGTACCTAAAAGAGCCAGCTATATCCGAGTAATTATGTTGGAGTTGAGTCGTATAGCTTCTCACCTACTGTGGTTGGGACCTTTTATGGCAGATATTGGTGCACAAACCCCTTTCTTCTATATTTTCAGAGAAAGAGAATTAATATATGATCTATTCGAAGCTGCAACAGGTATGAGAATGATGCATAATTTTTTTCGTATAGGGGGGGTAGCGGCTGACCTACCTCATGGTTGGATAGATAAATGTTTTGAATTCTGCGATTATTTTTTAACAAAGATTCTTGAATATCAAAAACTTATTACACGAAATCCTATTTTTCTAGAACGGGTTGAGGGAATAGGCATTGTTGATGGAGAGGAAGTAATAAATTGGGGTTTATCAGGACCAATGCTTCGGGCTTCCGGAATACAATGGGATCTACGGAAAGTTGATAATTATGAATGTTATGATGAATTTGATTGGGAAGTTCAATGGCAAAAAGAAGGAGATTCGTTGGCTCGTTATTTAGTTCGAATTGGTGAAATGACGGAATCCATAAAAATTATTCAACAGGCTTTGGAACGAATTCCCGGGGGGCCATATGAAAATTTAGAAATTCGCCGATTTGATAGAGAAAAGGAGCGAGAATGGAATGATTTTGAATATCGATTTATTAGTAAAAAACCGTCCCCGACTTTTGAATTGCTGAAACAAGAACTTTATGTACGAGTTGAGGCTCCCAAGGGAGAATTAGGAATTTTTCTAATAGGAGATCAAAATGGTTTTCCTTGGAGATGGAAAATTCGTCCACCGGGTTTTATCAATTTGCAAATTCTTCCTCAATTAGTTAAAAGAATGAAATTGGCCGATATTATGACAATACTAGGTAGCATAGACATCATTATGGGAGAAGTTGATCGTTGAAATGATAATTGATACAACAGAAATACAAGATATCCATTTTTTTTTCAGATTGGAATCTTTAAAAGAGATATATGGAATTCTATGGACATTTGCTCCTATTTTTATTCTTGTATTGGGAATTACAATAAGTGTACTAGCAATTGTATGGTTAGAAAGAGAAATATCTGCAGGGATACAACAGCGTATTGGACCTGAATACGCCGGTCCTTTTGGAATTCTCCAAGCTTTAGCAGACGGAACAAAACTACTTTTCAAAGAAAATCTTATTCCATCTAGGGGAGATATTCGTTTATTCAGTATCGGGCCATCCATATCAGTCATATCAATTATAATAAGCTATTCAGTAATTCCTTTTAGCTATAACTTTGTTTTATCTGACCTCAATATTGGTGTTTTTTTATGGATTGCTATTGCAAGTATTGCTCCCATTGGACTTCTTATGTCAGGATATGGGTCGAATAATAAATATTCCTTTTTGGGTGGTCTACGAGCTGCTGCTCAATCGATTAGTTATGAAATACCATTAACTCTATGTGTGTTAGCAATATCTCTACGTGCGATTCGTTGAGACAGAAGTTTTTCGATACTGTTGTTATACTCCTCTTTTTTTCTATTTATAGTATTTTATATTCATGGTAAAGGAAGATAATTGAATATATATCCTCATTATTCTTTTTATTCTTTTTCGAAATTCGTATTGAAGAATTTAATTAGATAGTTATATGAGTGAAATAAAACAGCTTCTACTAAATATTAATTTATAAATACTATTAGTTAATAAATAGTATAAAGATTCAAATTTGCAGTAAAAATATTGAGTCTCATTTTCCATGTATAAGAATTAAGTGAAAAAAAAAATTGTAAAAAGGAAAGGGGGTCATTTACCTCAATTACCCCAAGGTTGGTTGATTAGTCATCCTGTCTTGAAGCGGGCACAAAAGAAAGACCCATTTTTCTTATGAGTTTTCGTTCTCATTTGTATAAATTATAATATTATACATGTATTAACACTTAAGAATAAAGGATTTAATAAAAAAATAAATGGATGGTTAGAAACACTAAGATACACAAAGGATTAGTAATGCGGATTTAAAAAAATATCCAAAAAAGCATATTTATGCATAATAGAAAAAAGAATACTAATTGGGCTTTAAATTGGTAGAAAAAATTAGGTAGTACTCCCCACAATTCCGATCCAAAGTATGTTCGCATCCATTGATTAAATAAATGACTATCAGGAACGAAATAATCCTTTCATTTTTTTTTGAGTCCCTTTATTACTTGCACAAAAAAGAAAAAAAAAATAGGATAAGAACAAAAAAAGTGATCCCCCCCTTTTTCTTACATGCATATTCATGGATATATAATTCATGTCATAATTCAGAAAACGAATGTATAATTCTTTTGCGTAATCAAAAACGATGGGGAAGTTATTTAGAATTTGATAATTCTATAATAGAAAGAGTATTTTATTAAAAAATTCGGTTACGTTATTACTCAACAAATTCAAATTATGATTTTTTTAGGGATGAGATCAATTCAGAAGTACCTTTTGTATCTTTTATTTATTAAATTGTAAAATGTATTTTTCTTTATTATTATTTATTAATTTTTTTTATTAAAAAAAGCAGAACAGACAGAATTAAATTAGTCTAATTTAGAACCGTCCGAGAAATTCGAATCTTATTTATCTTAGGAATATATCAATATATAAAAAATCGGCCCGGTCCTTAGATTTAGTTAAGGCTTTCAAGGAGCCGTATGAAATGAAAATCTCATGTACGGTTCTGTAATAGAGATGGGAACAGTAATGTTATCACCGACTAAGATTATCTAACAGTTTAAGTACAGTTGATATAATTGATGCCCAATCAAAATATGGTTTTTGGGGATGGAATTTGTGGCGTCAGCCTATAGGTTTCATCGTTTTTCTAATTTCTTCCTTAGCAGAATGTGAAAGATTACCTTTTGATTTACCAGAAGCAGAAGAAGAATTAGTAGCAGGTTATCAAACCGAATATTCGGGTATCAAATTTGGTTTGTTTTACATTGCTTCCTATTTAAACCTATTAATTTCTTCTTTGTTTGTAACTATTCTTTACTTAGGTGGTTCGAATATTTCTATTCCGTACATATTCGTTTCTGAATTTTTTGAAATAAATAAAACATATGGAGTTTTTGTAACAACAATTGGTATCTTTATTACACTAGCTAAAACTTATTTGTTCTTATTCGTTTCTATCACAACAAGATGGACTTTGCCTAGGTTAAGAATAGATCAATTATTAAATTTTGGTTGGAAGTTTCTTTTACCCATTTCTCTCGGTAATCTATTATTAACAACTTCCTTTCAGCTGTTTTCACTATAAAAAGTGAACCTTATATATTCATAACTTGTCTCAAACAAGAGAAAGAAATAAAAAAAAATATTCAGAGATATTCACGATATGTTTTTTATGATAACTGGATTCATGAATTATGGTCAACAAACAGTCCGAGCTGCGAGGTACATTGGTCAAAGTTTCATTATTACCTTATCTCACGCAAATCGTTTACCTGTAACTATTCAATATCCTTATGAAAAAATAATCACATCGGAACGTTTTCGCGGTCGAATCCATTTTGAATTTGATAAATGCATTGCTTGTGAAGTATGTGTTCGTGTATGTCCCATAGATCTACCCGTTGTTGATTGGAAACTGGAAACTGATATTCGAAAGAAACGATTGTTTAATTACAGTATTGATTTCGGAATCTGTATATTTTGTGGTAACTGTATTGAGTATTGTCCAACAAATTGTTTATCAATGACTGAAGAATATGAACTTTCAACTTATGATCGTCACGAATTAAATTATAATCAAATTGCTTTGGGCCGTTTACCGGTGTCAGTAATTGATGATTATACAATTCGAACAATTCAAATAAAATGAAGTTATTTTTAAATAAAATTTTTCTAAAAACGAAAATCATATAATATAAATTAAATTCTATTCTATATATATTAATAATAGAATTTTGTATAATAAGAAAAAAATGTTATTAAAACAAATATTATAGAAAAAAATGAATAAATATTTTATATTTTTTCTATTAGAAATAGATATTTTTCTATTTTATATTCGATATTTTATTAGTAGAAATATTCTATAAATATGAAACATATTCGATAAATATTATTTATATTTATATATAGACTTTCGTTTTTGTATAGTTTCAAAATACTCTTTCATATAAAGAATGGAATAACATTGATCCTATAAATTGTACTTATAACAATTAAGACTTTTTATTTTCGTATTTAATGGAATTCAATGCGGAGAAAAATTTGTGGTATTTAGTATATAATTTTTTTTCCTGGTCATATCAATAAGGTCATGAGATTTCGATTAATTTATCTCTTATTTTACATATAATGGATTTGCCGGAACCGATACATGATTTTCTTTTAGTCTTTTTGGGATCGGGTCTTCTATTAGGAAGTGTAGGAGTAGTATTACTTATCAACCCAATTTTTTCTGCTTTTTCGTTGGGATTAGTTCTTGTTTGTATATCCTTATTCTATATTTTATCAAACTCCCATTTTGTAGCTGCATCACAGCTACTTATTTACGTAGGCGCTATAAATGTTTTAATCATATTTGCTGTAATGTTCATGAATAGTTCAGAATATTACCAAGATTTTCGTCTTTGGACTGTTGGGGATGGGATTACTTTGATGGTTTGTACAAGTATTTTTTTTTCACTAATAACTACTATTCCAGATACATCATGGTACGGTATTATTTGGACTACAAGACAAAATCAGATTATAGAGCAAGATTTGATAAGTACTAGTCAACAAATTGGAATTCATTTATCAACAGATTTTTTTCTTCCATTTGAATTAATTTCAATAATTCTTTTAGCTGCCTTGATAGGTGCAATTATCGTGGCTCGCCAATAATAAATTTTGATAAATATAAATCGGAATTCGATTTTGTTTGATTTTCTCACATTTTGATTTCCGTTGAATTCTATGTGAACGTGAAATAGTATTTATGTACAAAATCCTTTTTGTATTGCGAATATATTTCTTTTGTTGTAGACTTGTTATATTCTTTAGTCGATCGAATCCATTGAATTCTTGTTCATATTGAAATGAATCAAAATTGATAAGGAGTTGGTCAATGATGTTCGAGCATGTACTTATTTTGAGTGCTTATTTATTTTCTATAGGTATCTATGGCTTAATCACGAGCCGAAATATGGTTAGAGCCCTTATGTGTCTTGAACTTATGCTGAATGCAGTTAATATAAATTTCGTAACCTTTTCTGATTTTTTTGATAGTCGCCAATTAAAAGGAAATATTTTTTCAATTTTTGTTATAGCTATTGCAGCCGCTGAAGCAGCTATTGGACCAGCTATCGTTTCCTCAATTTATCGTAACAGAAAATCAATCCGTATCAATCAATCGAATTTGTTGAATAAATAGTATTAATCATAATAAATCAGAAAAAGAAAAATTTTGAATAGTGTAATATTTATCAATTTAAATTAGTATGTATGATACATAACTTATGATCATGTTTGTGAAAATAAATATAAGAAATCAAAGTATCTTGGGCCTATTCTCTTCTTATGAATTGATCTATAAGTCGATTTTGATTAGCAAAATTCTGATAAATCATTGATTCATCTGGTGTCTAAATATATAATATATAATTCATTTACGAATTTACTAGATCGAAAATCTGGAATTTTTGATGTTCAAAGATTACTATAGATCCAATGTCACATTCAGTAAAGATTTATGATACATGTATAGGATGTACTCAATGTGTTCGAGCCTGCCCTACAGATGTATTAGAAATGATACCTTGGGACGGATGTAAAGCTAAACAAATTGCATCTGCCCCAAGAACAGAGGACTGTGTTGGTTGTAAGAGGTGTGAAGCCGCCTGTCCGACGGATTTCTTAAGTGTTCGAGTTTATTTATGGCATGAAACAACTCGAAGCATGGGTCTAGCTTATTGATACGTTTCAAAAAGCACTACACAAATACGTTTTTTTACTGGCAAAAACCCGCGCTCAAAATAGAAAAGAATTTCTATTTTGAGCGCGGGTTTTTCTGGTCTTCTGGTTTAAGTATATCTATCTTATTTTTATCACGAATCATTTTCCTTGGTTAACAATAGTTGTAGTTTTGCCAATAGCATGGGGTTCCTTAATTTTCTTATTTCCTCATAAAGGAAATAAGGTAATTAGGTGGTATACTGTTTGCATATGCTTAATGGATCTCCTTCTAATAACCTATGCATTTTGTTATCATTTAGAATTGGATGATCCACTAATCCAATTGACAGAGAGTTATAAATGGATCAATTTTTTTGACTTTTACTGGAGGTTGGGAATAGATGGACTCTCTCTAGGACCCATTTTATTGACGGGATTTATCACCACTTTAGCTACTTTAGCAGCTCAGCCGATTACTCGAGAATCTCCATTTTTTTATTTCCTGATGTTAGCAATGTATAGCGGTCAAATAGGACCATTTGTTTCTCGAGACATTTTACTTTTTTTTATCATGTGGGAATTAGAATTAATTCCCGTTTATCTACTTTTATCTATGTGGGGGGGAAAGAAACGTTTGTATTCAGCTACAAAATTCATTTTGTACACTGCGGGAAGTTCTATTTTTTTATTAATGGGAATTCTGGCTATGGGTTTATATGGTTCTAATGAACCAACATTAAATTTGGAATCATTAACTAATCAATCGTATCCCATGGCGCTGGAAATAATATTCTATATAGGATTTTTTATTGCTTTTGCTGTCAAATCACCAATTATACCCTTACATACATGGTTACCAGACACCCACGGGGAGGCACATTACAGCATTTGTATGCTGTTAGCTGGAATCTTATTAAAAATGGGAGCATATGGGTTGGTTCGAATTAATATGGAATTATTATCCCGCGCTCATTCGATATTTTGCCCCTGGTTAATGCTATTAGGTTCAATTCAAATAATCTATGCAGCTTCAACATCTCTTGGTCAACGTAATTTAAAAAAAAGAATAGCTTATTCCTCGGTATCTCATATGGGTTTCTTAATTATAGGAATTGGTTCTATAAGCGATACGGGACTTAATGGGGCTATTTTACAAATAATCTCTCATGGATTTATTGGTGCTGCACTTTTTTTCTTGGCGGGAACTAGTTATGATAGACTACGTCTTCTTTATCTCGACGAAATGGGCGGAATGGCTATCCCAATGCCAAAAATATTTACGATTTTCACTATCTTATCGATGGCTTCTCTTGCATTGCCAGGCATGAGCGGTTTTGTTGCAGAATTGATAGTTTTTTTTGGAATAATTACCAGCCAAAAATATCTTTTAGTGACCAAAATACTAATAACTTTTGTAACAGCAATTGGAATGATATTCACTCCTATTTATTTATTATCTATCTTACGGCAAATGTTCTATGGATACAAACTTTTTAATACGCGAAACTCTTATTTTTGTGATTCTGGACCGCGAGAATTATTTATTTCAATTTCTATCCTTATACCCGTAATATGTATTGGTATTTATCCGGATTTCATTTTCTCATTTTCGGCTAATAAAGTTGAGTCTATTTTATCTAATTTTTTATAGATGGTTGTTACTAAAATAAAAAATAGAAAGAAATCTTATATACAAGAAAAAAAAAAAAGAAAAAAATGAATTTTAATTGAATATGTTTGTTGTTTGTGAGAACCCCTTGAATCACTACTATATTACTTGATTTAAAGGGTTCTCGATAATTTATGGGACGTTTTCTTCGTATATATATTAATTTAGAATCGAATTTGTGAGAATCTTATTCTATATATTATGCTTTCGATATTTGATTTGTATTTGTGAAGTTTTTTTGTTGACTTCAATTCAATTAGATGTAAATGAACCATAACTATGTAATCCTATTCCTAATAAATTTATCCCCAAATAACATACCCAAATTATAAGAAAGCCCATAGAAGCCACTACTGAAGAATTTACATTTTCTTCCAATTTTTTTTTAGTATGTAAATAAATTGCGAATATAGTCCAAGTAATAAAAGCCCAAGTTTCCTTTGGATCCCAATTCCAATATGATCCCCAGGCCTCATTAGCCCATACTGCTCCTGAAATAATACCTATTGTTAAAAAGAGAAAACCGAGACTAATAATACGGTAAACCCAACGATCCAATTGTTGAATAAATTGATACCTGTAATAATTTCTCGAAAAATAAATTTTTTGTAAAACATTATTTCTTTTATTCATATTCATGTACATGATTTCAGCAAAGGAAAGTGATTCATTTAGTAAAAAATAAAAATTCTTGCTTTTACAAAAATTTTGTATGAGTTCTCGAAATGTAATGACTAAAATAGCCACTGATAATAATGATCCACATAAAAGAGTTGCATAACCAAATATCATCATACTTACGTGCATAATTAACCAATGGGATTGTAGAGCAGGTACTAATATTACGGATTCATGCATTTCGGTTAAAAGGCCCGAAGTAGCAAAGCCTTGGGTAAAAATAACACTTGGTGTGATTATTGTATTTAAATAGTTGTTTTTTTGCTTTTTGAACCATGGAACCATATAAAAAATGGAACAATTCCATGAAAGAAAGATTAATGATTCATATAAATCACTAAATGGTAAATGGCCCGAAAAAATCCAACGAGTAACTAACAATCCCGTTATACCGAAAAAAGTGATTATCATGCCGTTTTTGGATGAATCATATAATACTACGATCTCATTTACTAATAAAGTTATCAAATGAATTGAAATTAAAATCGATACGACTGAAAATGATATATGAGTTAAGATATGCTCTAAAGTTGAAAATATCATATATATAAATAATGAAAAAAGTCCGAATACGTAGGAATAGAAATAAGAATTGAATTCATTATAACATTTCTTCTTTTTTTAGAAGATAAGATGTCATGCCGCTACTCGGACTCGAACCGAGATGCTCTAGCACTGCTTCCTAAGAGCAGCGTGTCTACCAATTTCACCATAGCGGCTTACGCGAAATAATAATAATCAATTTTTAGTTAATTGTCGAGATTTAAAGAATCAATTAAAGTGCAATATTTTTTTACTAAATATTCAAAAATTTCATTCAAGAAGTCCATTAGAATCTATTAAAATTATATAATATAAAAATAAGAAAATGAATAAAATAATAATAGTTCTTTATGTAGTTTTCAATGACTCATTTTTTTTATTTCATTTTCTGAATATAAAGAAATACATTTCTTTTCATTGAAAAAAAAAAAAAAAAAATGAATTTTTCGATCAAAAATTGAACACTACATTCAAAGAATTTTTTTATTTAGAATGAATATCGTTATATATATAACGATATTCATTCTAAATAAAAAAATTTTTTGAGTATTTAGTATTAAAGAATATTCTTTAAATTCAAGTTAATTCAGATTATTCTAACGTTTGTATTTGTTACAAAAAAAACTTTTTGAATTCCCCGTAAAAATCGATTGCGCTAATGAAAAAGCTTTCAATGTTGTCCAATATCCCCTCTTTTTCCAAAAATTGTTTCGAATGATTTTTTTTGATATAGAGGTGCGCTTTTTTGGAACTGCCATCTAATTAGTTTCGTTTTTTCATTATTATAGTCTTATGTGAAACACATTTGATTTTTTTTCTGTAAATGAAAAGGAATTATTATTAATATATCCATATATTTTTTTCTATCTTAATTCCCTTTCTTTTCTTTTTTATTTTCTATCTTAAAAAAAAAAACATTCAATATTATAACCCTTTATCCTCCATTTTTTCAAATATGAATATCTTTTTTTTTTTCGAAGGGAAAATAATCAATTAGTTCAAAAATAAACTAATCTTTTTGAGTTTCTGAAAAAAAATTATTGAGTCATGTCATATGAATTGCTTTTTATAATTCATATTAAATTAAAATGTTCTTAGTTTTTGGGAATTCATTATTTATCTTTACTCTATACCTAAAAATTTTTCTAGAATTGTAAAATAGGAAATTGAAATTTCCTATTTTTTACAAATTTTTTTATTATATTCAAATTATATTATTGATTATATTAATAGTAGTAAATATGAGGAAAAAAAGTTTTTTTCCTAGGAATTTGGTTATTGATACATTTTGAGTTTGTACTTTGTAATATTGTAAGTATTGTGCAAAAATTCTGAAAAATGAATAATAGATAATTCTATTTCTTTGTTCCTTTTTTTATTAACCGAACCCTTTCTTTACAAAAGAGATAAAACAAAACCGATGAATAAGAAACAAAATTCATTAAGAATCAATATATATATAGTTGTATGGAATATACACATCAATCTTCGTGGATTCTACCTTTTATTCTATTTTCAGTTCCTATGTTAATAGGAGTGGGACTTTTACTTTTTCCGACAGCAACAAAAAATCTTCGCCGTATGTGGGCTTTTCCTAGTATTTTTTTGTTAACTATAGTTATGATTTTTTCGATTGATCTGTCTATTCATCAAATCAATAAGAGTTCTATCTATCAATATGTATGGTCTTGGACCATAAATAATGATATTTCTTTAGAGTTTGGGTATTTGATTGATTCACTTACTTCCATTATGTTAATATTAATTACTACTGTTGGCATTCTGGTTCTTATTTATAGTGATAATTATATGTTTCATGATCAAGGATATTTGAGATTTTTTGCTTATATGACTTTTTTTAATATTTCAATGTTGGGCTTAGTTACTAGCTCGAATTTGATACAAATTTATATTTTTTGGGAATTGGTTGGAATGTTTTCTTATTTATTAATAGGTTTTTGGTTCACACGTCCTATTGCAGCAAATGCTTGTCAAAAAGCATTTGTAACTAATCGTGTAGGGGATTTTGGCTTATTATTGGGAATTTTAGGTCTTTATTGGATAACGGGTAGTTTGGAATTTGGGGATTTGTTTCAAATAATCAATAACTTGATTTATAAAAATGAGGTTAATATTTTTTTTGTTACTTTGTGTGCCTTCTTACTATTTTGTGGATCAATCGCTAAATCTGCTCAATTCCCCCTTCATGTATGGTTACCCGATGCTATGGAAGGGCCTACTCCCATTTCTGCTCTTATCCATGCTGCTACTATGGTAGCAGCGGGAATTTTTCTTGTAGCTAGACTTCTTCCTTTTTTCATAGTTCTACCTTCCATAATGAATGGAATAGCTTTGATAGGTATAATAACAGTAGTCTTAGGAGCTACTTTAGCTATTGCTCAAAAAGATATTAAGAAAGATTTGGCCTATTCCACAATGTCTCAATTGGGTTATATGATGTTAGCTCTAGGTATGGGATCTTATCGAGCCGCTTTATTTCATTTAATTACTCATGCTTATTCAAAAGCATTGTTATTTTTAGGATCTGGATCCATTATTTATTCGATGGAAGCTGTTGTTGGATATTCGCCCGCTAAGAGTCAAAATATGGTCCTTATGGGTGGTTTAACAAAACATGTCCCAATTACAAAAACTACTTTTTTAATAGGTACATTTTCTCTTTGCGGTATCCCACCTTTTGCCTGTTTTTGGTCCAAGGATGAGATTCTTAATGATAGTTGGTTGTATTCACCAATTTTCGCAATAATAGCTTGGTCCACAGCAGGATTAACCGCATTTTATATGTTTCGGATCTATTTACTTGTTTTTGAAGGATATTTAAACATTCATTTTTTGAATTTTAATGGAAAAAAAAATAGTTCATTCTATTCAATATCTTTATGGGGTAAAGAGAGAAAAAAAAAATTAAAAAACAAAATGGATTTCTTAGTTTTATTAAGAATGAAAAATAATGAAATGACTTCTTCTTTTCTGACGAAAACATATCCACATAGAATTCATCGCAATGTCAAAAACATAACCCATTTTTTTTTTGA